TTATTGTATCGGCCCAAAACCTCGCGAATTGATCTTTACGGTGCTTCCTCTAACAATTAGATCCTTTATCCATAGAATTCTATTATGGGCATATCTATTTCTTCATAATTTCGGCTTATATGAAGTCTCCTTCTTTGCTACAGCTGATAAAAATCGTTGTTTTGTACGATATATATGTAGAAAGCCCCCCTTTTTTATAGTATTTTACTATCCGATTTGCTCCCCTTTTCCTCTTTCTATAGTGAAGATAGTCGCACGTAATGACAGATCACGGCCATATTATTAAAAGCTTGTGGTAAGAATGGGTTTCGTTCTAGTGCCCGGAAATAATATTCCAAAGCTTTCGTATGTTCTCCGTTGCTTGTGTGGATAAGGCCTATGTTATAGAGTATATAACTTCGATCATAGGGATCAATTTCGAGTCGCGTAGCTTCATAATAATTTTGTAAAGCTTCCGCATAATTTCCTTCGGATTGAGCAGACATCCGTTACGGTCGTTCATTCTATTCAAAGAATCCCCGTTCCAGAACCGTACATGAGATTTTCACCTCATACGGCTCCTCCCTTCTGTGCATAATGATAATAAAAAAATCCATGGAATCAAAATGCAATATTCTCACTATAAACTGAGAGGGGCTAGCGTTTTTACAATAAATCTCTAGCCAACCCTCCTGCAAGAGGTATTTTCTTAACACCAAGCGCGTTAGTGCTATATAGAAAAAAAGGTAACTCCAACAATTTCTTTGTCCTCAACGCTCCCTATTTCCAGGAATTAGTCACTTCAACGATCTTCGATGGTTATACGGGTATCCAAAGTACGAACGAGATGGATGTTTGTTGTCCCAACCACTCTTGGTAGTCCCGATCCCGATAAGGAAAAGGGGTAATTTCTAACAAAGTTTTCATGTTGTTGATTCCTAAGTGTAGTGCCTCTTCCCCTATGCTGCCTATTGGTACTAGTGGAATGGGACTGTAATACAGAACCCATAGGCGTAACCTTTCGCTTAAAACTAGAATCAAAAATGGAAGCGTCTGAGGCTGCATCAACCGAGGATACACGACAGAAGGAATTGTTCTATTTTTAAACTTCACCTTCAACAAGCGTAGGTTATTTCAATAATATTTTTTCTTTCTATCCCGAATCCTGTGCCTTTCTCGTAAGACTGAGAACGATCAAGAAAGAAAAAAAGCAAATCGCACCATCTCTGTAATAGGTAAATGCCTCTTTTTCTCCTGAAGTTGTCGGAATTATTCGTAATAAAATATTGGCTACAATTGAAAAGGTCTTATCAATAAAATTTCCATTTATCCGCGATCTAGGCATAGTTAACAATCCATTCGATAATTCTTCGCATTACCTCTCGCGGGAAAAGAATCCCACAAAAAAGGAATTGTACAGTACGAAATAACATAAAAAAAGAATAACCATCCACTTTGTGATCATAGCGCGTATACACTATACAATCGAAATTCAAAAACCCCTGGTATGATTCCGGAATTTGTAATAGATCCATGAGGTAAGGAGTTGTTGAGAAACCATTGTATATAAATATAATCACGATCGAATTTCATAGTATAAAATATGAATTCATCCGAGGATTCCGATTCATTCCAATTCATTGGTTTAATCCGGTATAAATATCAGAAGAAAAAAAAACGACTTACAAATAGATCTATTCATGTTTGTTTTTAATGGCTTTTCACAAGAAGAAATATCGTTTTTTTATCTCCCAGAGGAAAATCTTTCTTTGATGAAACGTTTTCTATTTTTTTGATTCTATATTATCATTTTTATAATGAATCGGTCATACCTATACTGCAATACTCTGAATGGCTCGCTATTCACTCGGTTTCGGGGTCATAATCATAAGATTCTGTAGGAGAGATGGCCGAGCGGTTCAAGGCGTAGCATTGGAACTGCTATGTAGGCTTTTGTTTACCGAGGGTTCGAATCCCTCTCTTTCCGTACCTTCACCTAATTCACGAACATTACTGACTGCAACGTATCAAATCAAATAAGAACAATAGATACCCTTATTCCAATAGTTATAACTTCGATATTCTATAATTGCTGCGGTACATAAAATATTGGAAAGAGTAGCCAAAGCATGAAAATATTCCCTCGATCCATTTTTGATACATGAAGGGTAGAAAAAGAAAATCCAGAGCAAGCCCCTTTCTTTACCTTAGGTCGATTTACTTCGCCAAAAAGGAGGCTAAATTCTCCGAACCCCTGTTTTTTTCTTATTTTAGTTAGGTTCAAGTTTGGCGGGAATAATATTCTACGACTCGCAACTCCTTTATTTTCAAACCGACCCGCTTACGATCTATTATTTGATTGACGGATCCTTTATATTGGGATGAGTGAAGGGTCAAATGTTGTGGCAATTTCTTGTTGCGGGAGGATGAATCAAGATAATTTTGAATCAGAGCTCTAGATTTTTGTTCATCCCTTGTAGTAATAATATCTCCCGGTTTGCATCGATAACTTGGTATATCTACTATACGGCCATTAACTAAAATATGCCTATGATTAACTAATTGTCGGGCTCCAGGAATGGTCGAAGCCATACCTAATCGAAAAAGTATGTTATCCAAACGCATTTCAAGTAATTGTAGTAAAACCTGACCCGTTGATCCTTTGGCTTTTCCAGCGAGATGAACGTATTTAAGTAATTGTCTCTCTGTCAGACCATAATGAAAACGCAGTTTTTGTTTTTCTTCTAGACGAATACGATATTGAGATTTTTTCGGGCGCCGCGATGGGTTTTTGGGTTCCGTCGGCTTTTTACTAGTTAGTCCCGGTAAAACACCCAGACGGCGTATTTTTTTGAAACGAGGCCCTCGGTAACGAGACATAAAGACTCCTTATTTTATTTAAATTGGATTTTGATTTTACAGAATAAACCTAAATTAAGACTGAACTAAACGATAAACGAAGCTAAATCCATTTAAATCCATTGTAGTACTAGTACTGTATTACAAAGAAGAATGAGATTAATTGTATCCATATCCAGACTCTTTTTTATTTGTATATACTATTAGGTATACTTTTTTTCTTTGTTCGTTAGAGATCTAATTGCTCCAATCCATTTTGGATTCATAGTTGGAAGCTCTTAAGCCATAATGGATCAGCGATCCTTGGAGAAGGGGGAAGAAGTCTTTTCAATATTCCTTGATTTCAAGGAGACTCTAATTTATATTAATATATTATGTAAATGTAAATAAAAAAAAAAAGAACAAAGAGAGAAAAGCCGGCTATCGGAATCGAACCGATGACCATCGCATTACAAATGCGATGCTCTAACCCCTGAGCTAAGCGGGCTCACATAAAATAAATTATGCCGTGCATAGGACTTTAGTAAACTACTAGAATTTTAGCTTAGTCTTAACTATTGCATATTCATAATATGAATACTAATACTATTGTGTATAGTAACATATTATATTATTAGATTAGATTCGAATATATATTCTAGATAAAGATAATAATTATAAATGAAATATCTAGAATATAGAAATAGGGTATTGGTATATCATTTAGTTATATATAATATAAATAGAATTAGAATATTCGAGTGGATTAACTCGATTATACCGGGGTAGCCCTAAGGAAAAGATAAGGATCCAATTCAGATTATATAGAATTCCTCTGGTTTCAGGTAGGGGCGAAAAAAAAGAATGGATCCTTCGAGTATTCCAAATCCCAACGTAAAAATTCGAGTAAGAGAGGTATATATATGTGGTATATATCCATCCATATTGAATTGCGGATACATCAATGATAGAATCATTTTGATTGGACGAAATACAAATACAGGTCCTCTGCTATATGAAAGAAAATAGGCAGGAAATCAAACAAAAACAAATAGGAGGGGACCTAGACACTTTTATATAGAAATGCGTATCATATCTCATATCTATTAAACGTAAACGGCTCAAAATAAATGAACGAAAGAAGGGATCCCAACGAGATCCTAGTCTCAAAACAAAAAACAGAGAGAGGGGATATGGCGAAATTGGTAGACGCTACGGACTTGATTGGGTTGGGCCTTAATTATGGAAACATACTAAGTGAGAACTTTCAAATTCAGAGAAACCCTGGAATTAAAAACGGGCAATCCTGAGCCAAATCCTGGTTTCAGAAAACAAAAAAAGGGGGGTTCAGAAAGCAAGAATACAAAAAGAAAAGGATAGGTGCAGAGACTCAATGGAAGCTGTTCTAACGAATAGAGTTGACTGCTTTGATCGAGGAATGAATCCTTCTATTTTTAAAATTCCAGAAAGGATGAACCCATATACGTACATATACGTAATAAAATACCAAAGATTAATCCGAATCTTTCTTTTTTATTTTCGATATATGTTATATGCAAAATGGAAGAATTCTTGTGAATCGACTCCAAGTTTAAGTAAGAATCGAATACTCACGGATCAAATCAGTCACTCCATAATCTGATAGATCTTTCGTTTAAAGAACTAACGAATTGGACGAGAATAAAGATAGAGTCCCATTATACATGTCAACATCAATACCGGCAAAAATGAAATTTATAGTAAGAGGAAAATCCGTCGACTTTTGAAATCGTGAGGGTTCAAGTCCCTCTATCCCCAATAAAAAGTTCGCTTTACCCCCCCCTAACTATACTATATTTATATTCGATATATTATCGAACTTTTTATTTATCTTATCCCTTTTTCCGCGGTTCCACATTAGTTATGTTTCTCTACCATTCATGTATCAAAAATGGATCGTGAGAGAACCCTTTCTCTCTTCTCACACGCCTTGTGATATATGTGCAAATCAACATCCATGAGAAAGGAATCCCCCTTTGAATCATTCGCGGTCCATATAATTATTTTGAGTTAAACTTCATTTACATTTACAAAGTCTTCTTTTTGCCTATACAAGACCAAGAAATTCCAGGGCCTGGGTTAAGGCTTTGTAATGCTTTTTGAATCTATTTAATTGACTAACATAGACCCCAGCCCTCCGTATG